ATACAAAATAGAACTTTTAAAGCAAAAGAGAATAGAAATGACTAGTCTTAGAATATAGTGGAACCAAAACACCTATTTTTTCGAGTGATCATGTGATAACTTTTTGTTCTCATTCATTCAAGATATTATATAAGTGAACCTATTACGGAATCTAATTAGTTAAAATCAAAGTAAAAGTTTTATAAGATTACTGTTCGCTCTAAAATATAAAATTGATTCGATACAATAAAAAAAAAGAAATGATAAAAAGAAGAAGAATTTGATAATTTCATTCCATAATGATTCGAAAAGAGTTTCATTTTAAAACGAAATTTAATGACCCAGTTCTTATTATTTGTTTATAAGTTTAGTTGAAAAATTATCCAAGAATGAATTCGCTGATTGGCGGTATGGGTAAATGTTACAGATGATGAATCCATTTCTTTTTATACAGTTGTGACTTTCTCCTTGTTAGTGCTGTCTATAATGATAGATCAATCAAAACCTTTCAATTGGTATTTTTTTATATCCTATTTTGCAAAAAAGGAAACTCAGGTAAGTGCTTTTTTATAAACATATGTATAAAAAGAACATATTTCATTTAGCTCCTTCATGCCTACCATAACTAGTTATTTCGGTTTTCTACTGACGGCTTTAACTATAACCTCAGCTCTATTTATTGGTCTGAGCAAGATACGCCTGATTTGAGATTCATTGCACAATTCGTAAGAGGAAATATTTCCGCGAACTTCTGTGTATTTATAGTTGCTGACCGTGTCAATTGCCAATTCTTGGTCATTGAGATTCATGGTAATTCGGATTAATATTTAGGTATAGATATTACCTCTTTTTTCTCCTTTCAAACAAATTGAAATGATTGAAGTTTTTCTATTTGGAATCGTGTTAGGTCTAATTCCTATTACTTTGGCTGGATTATTTGTAACTGCATATTTACAATACAGGCGTGGCGATCAGTTGGACCTTTGATTAATTAACATCTCTTTTTTTGATTGACCTCCTCCTTTCTTTAATATCCAGGAGGTCAAATTCAGATTGCCGTTCCAGTTAGTGCTTCAGCCGAATTCCTTCGAAGAAGATCCGAATCACGCTCTGTAGGATTTGAACCTACGACATCGGGTTTTGGAGACCCACGTTCTACCGAACTGAACTAAGAGCGCTTTCTTATCATAAAAGATAAGACTGTAAAGAAAAGGATTGGCCCCAATACATCTTCTATGCATACACTATATAGTATCATAACAATGACAGATTCTATATGATATGTCCAATGTGAATTGAGTCCAATGTGAATTGATCTCAAAAAATCCCTCGTTACTGCTCAAAGGAGCAGTAATAGGTAGGGATGACAGGATTTGAACCTGTGACATTTTGTACCCAAAACAAACGCGCTACCAAGCTGCGCTACATCCCTTCCATTGGTCTACAGTGTCATTGTAGAGAATTCTTGTCTTGTTTTCCACATCGTTATCTCCTCTATTAAAATCTAGAATTTTTATGTCCATTTCGTCTTTTTGGTCTCATTTAACATATAATAATAGTAAAATACTTCTATCTATATGAAAAATGGAATGGAACCCCTAGGAAAAATAAAGGAGTCTTTTGGGGGAATATTGGGGAAGAAAGGACGTTTTTTCTGTATTTAACAAAAAAATATTATTTAATGGATGATTGTACATTTCAATATGTTTCTGTATTACAATAAAATGAAGGAGGTTTTTCAATGCGAGATCTAAAAACATATCTTTCTGTAGCACCGGTACTAAGTACTCTATGGTTCGGTTCTTTGGCAGGTTTATTGATAGAGATTAATCGTTTTTTCCCGGATGCGTTGACGTTCCCCTTTTTTTCATTCTAGTTATTGACGTGGAAAGGAATAAAGAAGATTAGAGATACAATTAAATACCAGCCCCCCACATTTTCTCTTTTTTCCCTTTTTTAGAATAAGGGAGGAAAGAGAAAGAATAAAAGTCCATTCAACAGCTGCGAGACTCGGGTTCAGGTTGGAATTAAATGAATATGAAATTTCTATGTATTCAATTTCTATGGAAGTAGAATACAAATTGTGGTTCTAGGGAAAGAGTATTATACAAGATACTTATATGAAATACTGTACTGTGATTTGAAATCTATTTTAGAAATCTTTCTATCTTATTTGCTATTGATTGTAGTGAAATCTTGCATAAGAGGATAGCAAGTTACAAATTCTATTTTGTTTTTTCCTTCCTTTCTTCTTTTTCGTTTCGGATTGAAAGAGGAAGAGTTGAGTAAATGAAAAATTCAAAGGAGGTTCATGGCCAAGGGTAAAGATGTGCGAATACCGGTTCTTTTGGAATGTACCGCTTGTGTTCGAAACGGTGTTAATGTTAATAAGGCATCAACGGGCATTTCCAGATATATTACTCAAAAGAACCGGCACAATACGCCTAATCGATTGGAGTTGCGAAAATTCTGTCCATATTGTTACAAACATACAATTCACGGGGAGGTAAAGAAATAGATCGAACCGAGCACCTGCGCCCTTATCTTACAAGGAAACGGAAAAAATGACATTATATATATATATATCACATATTTAACATAGTTAAAGAGAATTATAAACAAACCAAATCCTATTTTTTTTATTCTAATTAGAGATACGGCTGAAATAGGATTTTAGGGATAAGAAATAAACTAACCAAACCATGGATAAATCCAAGCGAACTTTTCTTAAATCCAAGCGATCTTTTCGTAGGCGTTTGCCCCCGATCCAATCGGGGGATCGAATTGATTATAAAAACATGAGTTTAATTAGTCGATTTATTAGTGAACAGGGAAAAATATTATCTAGACGAGTGAATAGATTGACCTTGAAACAACAACGGTTAATTACTATTGCTATAAAACAAGCTCGTATTTTATCTTTGTTACCTTTTCTTAATAATGAGAAACAATTTGAAAGAACCGAGTCGACCACTAGAACTCCTAGTCTTAGAGCCAGAAAAAGATAGGTTTACTTTTTTTTCACTTGAATTCGAATTCCCATCCGAACTCAAACGGGGATTTATATTTTGTTGGAAAAATCCAAGAATCCGGATTGAATTCTCGTGTCGTAAGAAAAAAAAGAATAATCTGGGAAGAATAAATTTTTTTATTGAACGTGTTGATTCATATTTATTTTGACTACTTTCTCATATTTTATCATATTCTATTCATTTTTATTCGACCTTCCCGGAGTTCATTCTCCGGGCAACTCCGTTTAACCGGTGGATTCCTTCCAACCTACTTCTTTTATGATCTCATTGGAAATCATATAAAGACAATTCCTATTTGATATAGCTATTTGTGCAAGTATTTTACGATTAAGAAGCAACTGTCTCTTGTACAGACCGTTTATTAATCTACTATAACTATAGCATACCCCCCTTTCACGAATTGCTGCATTTATTCGAGTGATCCACAAACGACGAAAATTTATTTTTTGCTTATCCCTATCCCGATGAGCCGAAACCAAAGCTCTTATTTTTTGTTGAGTAATAGTTCGAGTAAGTCTTGAATGAGCCCCCCGAAAGCTTGATGCAAATAAACGAATTTTTGTTCTACGTCTCCGAGCGATATATCCCCGTCTAATTCTGGTCATTGAATAAATGAAACTTTCACGAATAACTAATAGATTTCCTTTCTTTCAGTTATTCTTTTGCCCCTTTCCTAGTATATTAATAACAAAACGGATTTTTCCAATGTATAAACTAAAAATTCCAACGGCTTTGGCTACTATAACCTTCCCAACCACGATTTTTTATTTTTTATAGGCGTTTCACCTCGAAATACGAAATTTTACTATACTAGGTATTAAAAAAAAAAAATAGAAATGATAAAGAAATAGTGGATTCCATCGTTTCTATGGTTACTTCTTAAACGGTGAGGTCTTCTCTATACACCGGAGCCTTTACTTCATTTAATCAATGTTATTGCTAACTTGTATAGTTCACATTCTTCGGCTCTACCCATGAATTATCCAGTAATAGGTCTTTCACAACGAGCTCTACCTATACAGTAACGGTATTTAATTATGAAGGTTGGCTGGGTAGCTGACCCTGTTAGTCCGTTCTTGCAAGAGGGGTCTATATTAACTAAGATTTCCTCCGCTTAATGGATAACCATTTGCTACCAATGGAGAATTGCTTCTCATCTTGAATTGAGGTGAGTGGATTTACACCAATAGAAACCATAAATTTTATACACAATAAAAGGGATATGCTCCATTTTCTTATTTTGAGATAGGAAATGTAGTTCGTTTTTCCGTTCTATCCTATTTGATCATGGAGATTCGAACATTGCTCTCTTTCCTTTGTTCTAGTTCATGATCTGAACGAGTCGCACATACACCCTAGTACATGTTCCTCGACGCTGAGGGCATCCCCGAAGCGCGGGGGATTTTGTGACATTTCTAATTGGCTGTCTTGTATTTCTAATAAGTTGTTTAATCGTTGGCATGTTGAATCATATACATAATGGGCTGGTTTAGATCGATCCTAACCGCATGATTATGAATTCCTTTTATTCAATAGAATAGTAAATAAAAGTCATAGAATATTAATATGAAACTCGGCAGGGGTAATTTCAAATCACGAATTGACGCGAAATCCAGGCTATTATCATTCAGCCGCTACAAGATCAACAATTCCATAAGCTTGGGCCTCTGTTGCTGACATAAAAACATCTCTTTCCATGTCTTCGGAGACAACCCATAGGGGTTTGCCCGTTCTTTGTGCATAAACCCTTGTCAGGGTTTCACGTAGTTTCAGCAGTTCTCCCACTTCCAGGATGAATTCTCCCGTTGCTACTTCAGAAAAAGAACCAGCAGGTTGATGGATCATTACCCTGATGATATAAGATAATAAAAGGTTTCTCTATTTGGCATGATGAGGGGAAGATAAAAGAAAGATAAAACAATAACAAGAAAAAAAGATAGAATCGAACAACCGTACGGGCATTATGCATTGCATACGGCTCTACAATAA